ATCAAAATATTTTCTATCTGGATTTTTTTCCATATACATAATATCGCCCTTTCCTAGATAATTATTGATAGGAATATCCTCTAGTATATCAAAGAATTTTTGTTTCTGTGTGGTGTAATTATAAGAAATTCTTTGGTTGTTATTTACTTGCAATGGTGATCCATAAATAATATATGAGTCCGTCTTCCTTTCATAATTAATAGATTTATATGATAAAAGGTCATATCTATAGTATTTTTGAAAATTCTCGTTTTTATTTGGGTTTGGTAATGAATATACTTCAAAATCGTTTTGTTTTTTGTAATGAAGTAATCGGTCTTTTGAATCCCATTTTGTTAAATTTTTTTTTTGAGTTATACGGCCTTGATTGATTGTATTTCGCCATTTTTGTGGTATTAATCCAGACCATCTAATCTGAGATAAATTGTATTGATAATGACCTCTTAACCAGTTTTTCCATTGATTCGTTCCATAACTTGGAAATTTCGTAGGCTCTAATTCGGAATGAAATATTCCTTGTGTTCCAAAAGAATCCTTTATTGCAGTCTTAAGAAAAAAAGAAGTTCCATGATATTCAAGAACAGATCTTAACTTATATAAATTAATAACTCGGGTTTGGGATAATTTGTAAAATACATATGCTTGCGACAAGGAGGATAAGTCAAAAAAAAGATGTGAATTTTTCTTACTATTCCTAATATTATAAAGTGACTTTTTTATAGTCGAAATAAAGTGAATTGTATTTTGATTTGTTTTATTAATTGTTTCTTGGTTTGTTTCATTATTGTAAATGTATTTATATTTTTGAATAATTTTTTTTGTTGATTCAAGAACAAGTTGTGTATACATTCTGGCAATATTAATGATATATAGAAAGATATCTATGTATATTTTTTCAATAAAAATTTTTATAAAAACCTGTAATTTCCAGATTAATCGAGTATTTCTTCTTTTTAATATTTGCCAAATATCTTTTGGCGATTCTACATTATAACTTCTTTTATTAGGACTACTGTTTATTCCTGGAGTTCCTTTTTTTTTTTCTTTTGTAATACTCTTTATTTTCTTTCTGATTGTGCTTGTTCTATCAGTTATATTTTTAATTTTTTTTTCTCTCGGTGAATAATTATCTGTAGATCTAATTTTATTAAACGAGTTATGAATTGTCTGATTGCTGATTATAGAACCTTTTTCTTGGTTAGTTTCACCGGATTCATATACTTCTTTCAATCTAAATAGAGTTGGATTTACTTTTGAGAGATCTTTTTTTTTTCTTTTTAGAAACAGAAATAAAACGTTTTTGATAAACCCCCTTTTTGTTTCTTTTGAACCTTGTAGAAAATGTTTTGTTCTTCTTATTAAAACTCTTCGAGTTAGAAAATCCTTAAAAATGGGCTCAAAAAAGGAAGTTCTTTTTCGGGGAGAACCAAAAGGAAGGTCAGTTTCCATTCCACTAGCCGTTAAAAAACAAGAATTATCCCTTTTTTGATCTTTTTTTAGATCTCTATAAGAGGGCCGCAACTTAGGCTTAGATCTGTACCAAGGTTTCAAACAGAAGGGAAATAGTATTTTTATCTGAATACCCTCTGTTAACCAATTTGCGGGAAGTTCTGTTTCTGATACTTGAACACCGTTATAGGTACATTTAATATGCTTTTCTCTCTTCCATTCATGAAAATCCTCAGACCACTCAGGGGGTTGGAATAATAAGATACGCCCAATATTTTTAACTATTATCAATGAAGGTAATATAATATATTTTCTAAGCATCGATTGAATTATTAATAGCAAACTTCTTGTTGTTTTCGAAAATGGAACGAGATCCCAGATTTCCGGCAGTTCTATCCGCACTTTTTCCTTTATGTTGTTCTCCTCTTGTTTCTCTCTTCTTTTTGTCTGTTCTTCTGTATAATCTTTTAATTCTGCCCCTTTACCCATCCAATTTCTAAAGATAAGTTTCATCAGTTCGGAGATATCAAAAGAAAAAAGGGGGGATTTTTTTCTTCTGTTCAAAAAAAGTGGGGAGTGCGCATTTGCTTCAAAGAGTTTCCAAATAATAGTTTTACGCCTTTGAGTACGCATAGAACCTTTGATTATGTCTCGACGAAAATCCGATTCTTGCAAATATTCTATCGTATATAGCGGGCCTTTTTTATCAATATTTTTAGAATTCCAGTTGTTATCAGTAAAAAGTACTATATCGTCAATTTTTCTTGAACGAATCTGATGGCCCACCCGTACGCCTTCTTGAATTACGCCCGTCTGTTGTTCCAACTCGGTAATAAATTTGTCTGACTTTCGAGGGACTTTTTTACTGATTTCTTTTATTCCAAAAGATTTTTGTTTTATTTTGTGACCATTAGCGATAGTTATAATTGCATTTAACAAAAATTTTAGAAGTTTTGCTTCATTTTCTGAAAATAAGGAAGGGCCCTTCAAATTTAAACCCGATCTTGATTCTCTATCAAATTTACTGATTAAAGTAAATAAATGACTAATT